AAACAAAAAAATGGATTATCAAAGTCATTCTATTTTTAAAAAAAATAATAAAAGAACTCTCAAAAGTAAATCCAATTCTATTATTTAGATTGAGAGACGTATATAAATCAAGCGAAACTCAAAAAGAAAAAGATTTTATAACTCGTAATCAGATAATTCATGAATCTTTTAGTCGAACTCAATCTACAGATTGGACAAATGATTTATTGACAGAAAAAAAAATGAAGGATCTGACTGATAGAACAAGCACAATCCGAAATCAAATAGAAAGAATTACAAAAGAAAAAAAAAAAGTGACTCCGGGAATAAATGTTAGTCCTAATAAAATAAATTATAATGCTAAAAGATTCGAATCACCAAAGAATATTTGGCAAATATTAAAAAGACGAAACGCTCGATTAATCCGAAAATTACATTATTTTCTAAAATTTTTTACTTTTTTGACTAAGGGGGTATACGTAGAGATCCTTCTATCTATCATTAATATTCTCAGAATTAATATACAATTTTTTTTTGAATCAACAAAAAAAATTATTGATAAATCTATTTATGATAAATCTATTTATAATAATAAAATAAATCAAAAAAGAATTAATAAAACAAATCAAAATACAATTCACTTTATTTCGACTATAAACAAGTCACTTTATAATATTAGTAATAAGAATTCACAGAATTTTTGTGACTTATCCATCTTGTCACAAGCATATGTATTTTACAAATTATCACAAACCCAAGTTCTTAACTTGTATAAATTAAAATCTATTCTTAAATATCACCGAACATTTTTTTTTCTTAAGACTTCAATAAAAGATTATTTTGGAACACAAGGAATAATTCATTTTGAATTAAGACATAAGAAATTTCGGAATTCTGGAATAAATCAATGGAAAACCTGGTTAAGAGGTCATTATCAATATCAATACGATTTCTCTCAGATTAGATGGTCTAGATTAATAGCACAAAAATGGCGAACTAGAATTAATCAATGTCGTACAATTCAAAATCAAGATTTAAACAAAAAAAATTCATATGAAAAAGACCAATTAATTCATTACAAAAAACAAAATGATTACAAAGTATTTTCATTATCAAATCAAAAAGATAATTTTAAAAAATACTATAGATATAATCTTTTATCTTATAGATCTATTAATTATCAAACTAAGAGGGATCCATATATTTACGGATCACCATTCCAACTAACTAAGAATCAAGAAAATTTTTATAATTACAACACATATAAAAGCAAATTTTTTGATGTATTAGGAGATATCCCTATCAAAAATTATCTAGGAAAAAGTAATCTTATTTATATGGAAAAAAATCCGGATAGAAAATGTTTTGATTGGAAAATCATCCATTTTTGTCTTAGAAAGAAAAAAAATATTGAGGCCTGGATCAAGATCGATACCAACAATAATAAAAATACTAAGACCGGGACTAATAATTATGAAATAATTGATAAAATTGATAAAAAAAATCTTTTTTATCTTACAATTTATCAAGATCAAGAAATCAATTCACCTAATAAAAAAAAAAGATTTTTTGATTGGATAGGAATGAATGAAGAAATACTAAATTGTCCTATATCGAATCTGGAACTTTGGTTCTTCCCAGAATTTGTACTACTTTATAATGCATATAAAATTAAACCGTGGTTTATACCGAGCAAATTACTTTTTTTAAATTTTAATATAAATGAAAATGTTAGTGAAAATAAAAACACCAATAGAAAGCAAAAAGGGGTTATACCACCGAATGAAAAAAAAAAATTGGAATTAAAGAATCAAAATCAAAAAGAAAAAGAATCCACCGGCCAAAGAGATCTTAGATCAATTGCACAAAACCAAGGAAATCTTGTATCTGTTCTCTCAAACCAACAAAAAGATATTGAAGAAGATTATTCGGAATCAGACATAAAAAAACCTAAAAAAAAAAAACAATACAAAAGTAATACGGAAGCAGAACTAGATTTCTTTTTGAAAAGGTATTTACTTTTTCAATTAAGATGGGATGATGCTTTGAATCAAAGAATGATCAACAATATCAAAGTATATTGTCTCCTGCTTAGACTGAGAAATCCAAGAAAAATTACTATATCCTCTATTCAAAGGAGAGAAATGAATCTGAATATAATGCTGATTCAGAAGAATTTAACTCTTACAAGATTAATGAAAAGGGGTATATTGATTATTGAACCCCTTCGTCTGTCTGTAAAAAATGATGGACAGTTTATTATGTATCAAACCATAGGTATTTCATTAATTCATAAGAGTAGGCATCAAACTAATCAAAGATACCGAGAACAAAGATATGTTGATAAGAAGGATTTTGATGAATCCATTTCAAGACATCATCCAAGGGTAACTGGAAATAGAGACAAAAATCATTATGATTTGCTTGTTCCTGAAAATATTTTATTGTCTAGACATCGTAGAGAATTGAGAATTCTAATTTGTTTCAATTTAAAGATTACACACGGTGTGAATAAAAATCA